GCTAGCGTAGCTTAACTAAAGCATAACACTGAAGATGTTAAGATGGGCCCTAGAAAGCCCCGCGGGCATAAAGGCTTGGTCCTGACTTTACTGTCAACTTTAGCTAAACTTACACATGCAAGTATCCGCGACCCTGTGAGAATGCCCATAGTTTTCTGCCCGAAAACAAGGAGCTGGTATCAGGCACACCCCATTTTAAGCCCATGACGCCTTGCTTAGCCACACCCTCAAGGGAACTCAGCAGTGATAGACCTTAAGCTATAAGTGAAAACTTGACTTAGTCAAAGCTAAGAGGGCCGGTAAAACTCGTGCCAGCCACCGCGGTTATACGAGAGGCCCAAGTTGATAGACACCGGCGTAAAGCGTGGTTAAGGTAAACTACAACTAAAGCCGAACACCTTCAAGGCAGTTATACGCATTCGAAGGCACGAAGCCCCACTACGAAAGTGGCTTTATAAACCCTGACTCCACGAAAGCTATGGTACAAACTGGGATTAGATACCCCACTATGCTTAGCCATAAACATTGATAGAGTACTACACCCTCTATCCGCCTGGGTACTACGAGCATTAGCTTAAAACCCAAAGGACTTGGCGGTACTTTAGATCCCCCTAGAGGAGCCTGTTCTATAACCGATGACCCCCGTTCAACCTCACCCTCCCTTGTTTTTCCCGCCTATATACCGCCGTCGTCAGCTTACCCTGTGAGGGTTTAACAGTAAGCAAAATTGGTACCACCCAGAACGTCAGGTCGAGGTGTAGCGCATGAGAGGGGAAGAAATGGGCTACATTCGCTAACACAGCGAATACGAACGATGTATTGAAACGATACATCCGAAGGAGGATTTAGCAGTAAGTGGAAAATAGAGTGTTCCGCTGAAACCGGCTCTGAAGTGCGTACACACCGCCCGTCACTCTCCCCAAGCTCACCAATTAAACTAACTAAGACAATACACCTGCAAAGGGGAGGCAAGTCGTAACATGGTAAGTGTACCGGAAGGTGCACTTGGAAAAATCAGAGTATAGCTAAGACAGAATAGCATTTCCCTTACACTGAAAAGTCATCCGTGCAAATCGGGTTACCCTGACGCCAACAAGCTAGCCCACCCCCGTAAAAGCAACAACTCAATATTCATAAACCCAAATATACTTCTCCTCAATTAAACAAACCATTTTTCCCCCTTAGTATGGGCGACAGAAAAGGAACATACCGGAGCAATAGAGAAAGTACCGCAAGGGAACGCTGAAAGAGAAGTGAAATAACCCAGTAAAGCCCAAAAAAGCAGAGATTTTACCTCGTACCTTTTGCATCATGATTTAGCTAGTATTACCCAAGCAAAGAGCACTTTAGTTTGGAACCCCGAAACTACGTGAGCTACTCCAAGACAGCCTGTTAACAGGGCAAACCCGTCTCTGTGGCAAAAGAGTGGGAAGAGCTTTGAGTAGAGGTGACAGACCTACCGAACCTAGTTATAGCTGGTTGCCTGAGAATTGGATAGGAGTTCAGCCTCCCGGCTTCTCCCTTCACCAAGGTACTACCCCAACGGACACCCAAAGAAGCCGAGAGAGTTAATCAAAGGGGGTACAGCCCCTTTGAGACAAGACACAACTTTCCCAGGAGGGTAAAGATCATAAATACTAAAGGGAACAATGCCCTGGTGGGCCTAAAAGCAGCCACCCTTACAGAAAGCGTTAAAGCTCAAGCATTACACCTCACCCATTTATTCAGATAATACTATCCTAACCCCCTAACACTATCAGGCCATCTCATGCAAACATGAGAGTGCACATGCTAATATGAGTAATAAGAGAGCACCCGCCTCTCTCCTTGCACACGTGTATATCGGAACGAACCCCCACCGAAACTTAACGGCCCCAAACGAAGAGGGTAATGAACAATAAATTAAACAACCAGAAAAACATCCAAGTAACAACCGTTAACCCCACACTGGTGTGCCCTCAAGGAAAGACTAAAGGAAAAAGAAGGAACTCGGCAAACATTTTTAAAGCCTCGCCTGTTTACCAAAAACATCGCCTCTTGCAAAACGTAAGAATAAGAGGTCCAGCCTGCCCTGTGACTATATGTTTAACGGCCGCGGTATTTTAACCGTGCGAAGGTAGCGCAATCACTTGTCTTTTAAATGGAGACCTGTATGAATGGCATAACGAGGGCTTAACTGTCTCCTTTTTCAAGTCAATGAAGTTGATCTCTCCGTGCAGAAGCGGAGATAATTACATAAGACGAGAAGACCCTATGGAGCTTTAGACACCAAGGTATATCATGCTAAACACCCCTAGACAAAAGACTAAGCCAAATGATCTATACCCCTATGTCTTTGGTTGGGGCGACCGCGGGGAAATAAAAAACCCCCATGTGGAATAGGGGCACTGCCCCTACAACCAAGAGCTGCAGCTCTACTAAACAGAATTTCTGACCAATCAGATCCGGCAACGCCGATCAACGGACCGAGTTACCCTAGGGATAACAGCGCAATCCCCTTTTAGAGCCCATATCGACAAGGGGGTTTACGACCTCGATGTTGGATCAGGACATCCTAATGGTGCAGCCGCTATTAAGGGTTCGTTTGTTCAACGATTAAAGTCCTACGTGATCTGAGTTCAGACCGGAGTAATCCAGGTCAGTTTCTATCTATGATATGTTCTTTTCTAGTACGAAAGGACCGAAAAGAAGAGGCCCATACTCAAAGCACGCCTCACCCCTCCTAATGAAAACAACTAAAATAGGCAAAAGGGCATACCCTCCACGCCCAAGATAATGGCATGTTGGGATGGCAGAGCCCGGCCATTGCAAAAGACCTAAGCCCTTTTTACAGAGGTTCAAGTCCTCTTCCTAACTATGATTACCGCCCTTGTAACCCACATCCTAAACCCCTTAGCTTTTATCGTACCCGTGCTCCTCGCCGTAGCTTTCCTGACCTTAATTGAGCGAAAAGTCCTGGGTTATATGCAGCTACGAAAAGGGCCAAACATCGTAGGCCCCTACGGCCTCCTTCAACCTATTGCAGATGGAGTAAAACTATTTATTAAAGAACCCGTTCGACCCTCAACCTCTTCTCCTGTCTTATTCCTACTAGCCCCCATGCTTGCCCTTACCTTGGCCCTCACCCTCTGAGCCCCAATACCCCTCCCCTACCCCGTGGTTGACTTGAACCTGGGTATCCTGTTTATTCTTGCCCTATCGAGCTTGGCGGTCTACTCAATTCTTGGCTCGGGATGAGCATCAAATTCAAAATATGCTCTAATTGGAGCACTGCGGGCCGTAGCCCAAACTATTTCGTATGAAGTCAGCCTAGGACTAATTCTTCTTAACGCCATTATTTTTACGGGGGGTTTTACACTTCAAACCTTTAATATTGCTCAAGAAGCCATCTGACTAATTATTCCCGCCTGACCCCTTGCCGCAATATGATACATCTCGACCCTAGCTGAAACAAACCGAGCTCCCTTTGACCTCACCGAAGGTGAATCTGAACTAGTCTCAGGCTTCAACGTCGAATACGCAGGAGGACCTTTCGCCTTATTTTTCCTAGCAGAATATGCAAACATCCTTCTTATAAATACACTTTCCGCCACACTCTTCCTTGGGGCCTCTCACATCCCAACAATCCCGGAACTTACCGCTACAAACCTTATAATCAAAGCAGCTCTCCTTTCAATAGTATTCCTCTGGGTGCGGGCCTCATACCCTCGATTCCGATACGACCAGCTCATGCACTTAATCTGAAAAAACTTTCTTCCCCTGACATTAGCCCTCGTAATTTGACACCTATCACTTCCGATTGCATTTGCAGGTTTACCCCCTCAACTATAAACACTGGATTCGTGCCTGAAGCCCAAGGGCCACTTTGATAGAGTGAACTATGGGGGTTAAAGTCCCCCCGACTCCTTAGAAAGAAGGGACTCGAATCCTACCTAAAGAGATCAAAACTCTTTGTGCTTCCACTACACTACTTCCTAGTAAAATCAGCTAATTAAGCTTTTGGGCCCATACCCCAAACATGTTGGTTAAAATCCTTCTTTTACTAATGAGCCCGTACATTTTAGCCACCCTTCTATTTGGCCTTGGCCTAGGGACCACGATTACCTTTGCAAGCTCACACTGACTCCTTGCATGAATGGGACTTGAAATAAATACTCTAGCCATTATTCCACTTATAGCACAAAACCATCACCCTCGAGCGGTTGAAGCTACCACTAAATACTTCCTTACCCAAGCCACTGCAGCTGCCATACTTTTGTTTGCTAGCACTACTAACGCCTGACTTACCGGACAATGAAGCATTGAACAAATGACACACCCCCTTCCGACCACAATAATTATTATTGCACTGGCACTAAAAATTGGCTTAGCCCCAGTTCACGCCTGACTACCTGAGGTCCTTCAGGGTTTAGACCTCACCACAGGACTTATCCTCTCTACCTGACAAAAGCTAGCCCCCTTCGCCCTACTACTACAAATTCACCCTGCAAACCCGTCCATTTTAGTCCTATTAGGTCTAGCATCAACCCTTGTAGGTGGCTGAGGGGGATTAAATCAAACCCAACTTCGCAAAATCCTAGCCTATTCCTCAATTGCCCATCTCGGGTGAATAATCCTCATTTTGCAATTCTCACCATCTCTTACTCTCCTGGCCCTCCTTACTTATTTTATCATAACATTCTCAACCTTCCTTGTATTTAAACTAAATAAAGCAACAAATATCAATACCCTCGCCACCTCGTGAACAAAGGCCCCAGCACTCACAGCCCTTACCCCACTCATTCTTCTTTCACTAGGGGGACTCCCACCATTAACTGGTTTTATACCAAAGTGGCTTATTCTCCAAGAACTATCTAAGCAAGACCTCGCTCCAGTAGCAACCCTAGCTGCTCTCTCCGCCCTCCTCAGCCTTTACTTCTACCTCCGGCTAACATACGCGATGACTCTTACCATATCCCCTAATAATTTAGCTGGCACCACCGCATGACGCCTCCCATCCCTCCAACCCACACTCCCCCTAGCCACATCTCTAGTAGCTACCCTCACCCTCCTACCCTTAACCCCCGCCGCAACGGCAATACTAACTCTTTAAGGGACTTAGGATAGCACATAGTCCAAGGGCCTTCAAAGTCCTAAGCGGGAGTGAAAATCTCCCAGCCCCTGATAAGACTTGCGGGACATTACCCCACATCTCCTGCATGCAAAACAGACACTTTAATTAAGCTAAAGCCTTCCTAGACAGGCAGGCCTCGATCCTACAAACTCTTAGTTAACAGCTAAGCGCCCAAACCAGCGAGCATCCGTCTACCTTTCCCCGCCTTTTCAAAAGGGGAAGGCGGGGAAAGCCCCGGCAGACGACTAGTCTGCTCCTTAAGATTTGCAATCTTACATGTCAAAACACCTCAGAGCTTGATAAGAAGAGGGCTTAAACCTCTGTATATGGGGCTACAATCCACCGCTTACTCAGCCACCTTACCTGTGGCAATCACACGTTGATTTTTCTCGACCAATCACAAAGACATCGGCACCCTATATCTAGTATTTGGTGCATGAGCTGGAATAGTAGGAACAGCCTTAAGCCTGCTCATCCGAGCTGAACTAAACCAACCAGGCGCCCTTCTTGGGGACGACCAGATCTACAATGTAATTGTTACAGCACATGCTTTCGTAATAATTTTCTTTATAGTAATACCAATTATGATTGGAGGGTTTGGAAACTGACTTATTCCCCTAATGATTGGGGCCCCAGACATAGCATTCCCCCGAATAAATAACATAAGCTTTTGATTACTTCCTCCTTCTTTCCTTTTACTACTAGCTTCCTCCGGAGTAGAGGCTGGAGCCGGAACCGGATGAACTGTGTACCCACCCCTGGCCGGTAATCTAGCCCACGCCGGGGCATCCGTTGACCTAACCATCTTCTCCTTGCACTTGGCAGGGGTATCCTCAATCCTTGGGGCTATTAATTTTATTACAACAATTATTAATATGAAACCCGCAGCCATTTCTCAGTATCAAACACCCCTATTTGTCTGATCAGTTTTAATTACAGCAGTCCTTCTTCTACTGTCCCTACCCGTTCTTGCTGCCGGAATTACAATGCTCCTTACAGACCGAAACCTAAACACAACATTTTTTGATCCCGCAGGCGGAGGAGACCCCATTCTTTATCAACACTTATTCTGATTCTTTGGCCATCCAGAGGTTTACATTTTAATTCTTCCCGGGTTCGGAATAATCTCCCACATTGTTGCATATTATGCAGGTAAAAAAGAACCCTTCGGGTATATGGGCATGGTATGGGCTATGATGGCCATTGGCCTACTAGGCTTTATTGTGTGAGCTCATCACATGTTTACAGTAGGTATAGACGTGGACACACGGGCTTATTTTACTTCTGCAACAATAATTATCGCAATTCCTACTGGTGTTAAAGTCTTTAGCTGATTAGCAACTCTGCACGGTGGAGCCCTAAAATGAGAAACCCCTCTTTTATGGGCCATCGGTTTCATTTTCCTCTTTACAGTAGGGGGCCTAACAGGTATTGTTTTAGCCAATTCATCCCTGGATATTGTTCTGCACGACACATATTACGTTGTAGCCCACTTCCACTATGTCCTATCAATGGGTGCTGTATTTGCTATCGTTGCCGGATTTGTACACTGATTCCCTCTATTTACAGGGTACACCCTGCACAGCACATGAACCAAAATCCATTTTGGCGTGATATTTGTAGGTGTTAACCTAACGTTCTTCCCTCAACACTTCCTAGGCTTAGCCGGTATACCTCGACGATACTCAGATTACCCAGACGCTTACACCCTTTGAAACACAGTCTCCTCCATTGGATCACTAATTTCCCTTGTAGCGGTTATTATGTTTTTATTTATTATCTGAGAAGCATTCGCCGCCAAACGTGAAGTACTATCAGTAGAGCTAGCCACAACTAACGTGGAATGACTGCATGGCTGCCCTCCCCCTTACCACACATTCGAAGAGCCTGCATTTGTTTTAGTTAAATCAGACTAACGAGAAAGGGAGGAGTTGAACCCCCGTAGGCTGGTTTCAAGCCAACCACATTACCGCTCTGTCACTTTCTTTATAAGACACTAGTAAAACGAAACATTACACTGCCTTGTCGAGGCAGAATTGTGGGTTTAACCCCCGCGTGTCTTGCATAATTAATGGCACATCCCTCGCAGCTAGGTTTCCAAGATGCAGCTTCACCTGTCATAGAAGAGCTTCTTCACTTTCATGACCACGCCCTAATAATTGTTTTTTTAATCAGCACATTAGTACTTTACATTATTGTCGCTATAATCTCAACTAAGCTTACTAACAAATATATTCTAGACTCCCAAGAAATTGAAATTATCTGAACTATTCTCCCAGCTATTATCCTTATTCTCATTGCCCTTCCCTCCTTGCGCATCCTCTACCTCATAGACGAAATTAACGACCCACATCTAACAATTAAAGCTATGGGACACCAATGATACTGAAGCTACGAATATACAGACTATGAAGACCTGGGCTTCGACTCTTATATGCTTCCCACACAAGACCTAACCACTGGTCAATTCCGACTACTTGAGGCAGATCACCGAATAGTTGTCCCAATTGAATCCCCTATTCGAGTCTTAATCTCCGCTGAAGATGTCCTTCACTCATGAGCAGTACCATCTTTAGGAGTAAAAATGGATGCAGTACCAGGCCGGCTAAATCAAGTAGCCTTTATTTCATCTCGACCAGGAGTCTTTTATGGCCAATGTTCCGAAATCTGTGGAGCAAACCATTCTTTTATACCTATTGTAGTAGAAGCAGTTCCACTAGAACACTTTGAAAACTGATCATCCCTAATACTTGAAGACGCCTCGCTAAGAAGCTAAACCGGGTACAGCGTTAGCCTTTTAAGCTAAAGATTGGTGACTCCCAACCACCCCTAGCGACATGCCCCAACTCAACCCCGCACCCTGGCTTGCCATCCTTGTCTTCTCTTGATTAGTTTTCCTAATCATTGTTATTCCAAAAGTTATAGCCCATACTTTCCCAAACGAACCAATGCCCCAAAGTACAGAGAAAACTAAAGGGGAACCATGAAACTGACCATGACACTAAGCTTTTTTGACCAATTTATGAGCCCCGTTTACCTAGGCATTCCTTTGATCGGTTTAGCCTTAACTCTACCTTGACTGCTTTTCCCTACACCAACAACCCGATGATTAAATAACCGGTTATTAACACTACAAAACTGGTTTATCGGCCGACTCACTCGAGAATTATTCATACCTGTTAATTTACCCGGACACAAGTGAGCCGTCCTCCTAGCCTCATTAATGTTATTCTTAATTTCCCTTAATATGTTAGGTCTTCTACCATATACCTTCACCCCTACTACACAGCTGTCCCTTAACATGGGCCTCGCATTTCCCCTTTGAATAGCAACAGTAATTATTGGTATACGAAACCAACCAACCGAAGCTCTTGGTCACCTACTTCCAGAAGGGACCCCCGGCCCACTTATTCCTGTACTTATTATTATCGAAACAATTAGCTTATTTATTCGCCCACTAGCACTAGGAGTACGGTTAACAGCCAATTTAACAGCTGGACACCTTCTAATTCAATTAATCGCTACAGCAGCCACTGTCCTCCTACCATTAATGCCAACCGTTGCAATTTTAACAGCAACCATCCTCTTCCTTCTTACACTCTTAGAAGTTGCCGTAGCAATGATCCAAGCATACGTATTCGTATTACTCTTAAGCCTATACCTACAAGAAAACGTCTAATGGCCCACCAAGCACACGCATACCACATAGTTGACCCCAGCCCTTGACCATTAACAGGTGCAATTGCTGCCCTGCTAATAACATCAGGCCTTGCTATCTGATTCCACTTTAACTCCACAACACTAATATCCATCGGGTTAGTTCTTCTTCTTCTCACAATATACCAATGATGACGGGACATTATTCGAGAAGGGACCTATCAAGGACACCATACCCCGCCTGTCCAAAAAGGTTTACGATATGGAATAATTCTTTTCATTACCTCTGAAGTTTTCTTCTTCCTCGGATTTTTCTGAGCCTTCTACCACGCCAGCCTTGCTCCAACCCCTGAACTAGGAGGCTGCTGACCACCTACAGGTATTACAACCCTAGACCCATTTGAAGTACCCCTACTAAATACTGCAGTCCTTCTTGCCTCCGGCGTAACAGTCACCTGGGCTCATCACAGCATCATAGAAGGAAATCGGAAAGAAACAGTTCAATCCCTAGCATTAACAATTCTATTAGGCTTCTACTTTACCTTTCTTCAAGCTATAGAATATTATGAAGCCCCCTTTACAATTGCAGACGGTGTCTATGGTTCCACTTTCTTTGTAGCCACAGGATTCCACGGGCTCCATGTAATTATTGGCTCCACATTTTTAGCTGTCTGCTTACTCCGCCAAATCCAATACCACTTTACATCTGACCACCATTTCGGATTTGAAGCAGCCGCCTGATATTGACATTTCGTAGACGTTGTCTGACTGTTCCTATACGTTTCCATCTACTGATGAGGATCATAATCTTTCTAGTATTAACTTTAGTATAAGTGACTTCCAATCACCAGGTCTTGGTTAAAATCCAAGGAAAGATAATGAGCTTAGTAACAACAATTATCGCAATTGCCGCTGTCCTCTCCACTGTTCTAGCTATCGTGTCCTTCTGACTACCACAGATTACGCCTGATCACGAAAAGCTTTCCCCTTACGAATGCGGCTTTGACCCGTTAGGATCAGCCCGTCTGCCATTTTCGCTACGATTCTTCCTCGTTGCAATTCTTTTCCTTCTATTTGATCTAGAAATTGCTCTATTATTACCCCTCCCCTGAGGAGACCAGCTCACCTCCCCTCTGACTACATTCCTCTGGGCTACCGCCGTACTGACTCTTCTAACACTAGGCCTAATTTATGAATGATTACAAGGAGGCCTGGAATGAGCCGAATGGGTAATTAGTCTAAATTAAAACACTTGATTTCGGCTCAAGAACTTGTGGTTAAAGCCCACAATTACCTTATGACCCCTGTTCACTTCGCTTTTTCATCAACCTTTATGTTAGGGCTGACAGGCCTGGCATTTCACCGAACCCATCTTCTCTCAGCCCTCCTGTGTTTAGAAGCTATAATACTCTCCCTATTTATTGCCCTATCAATTTGAACGCTACAATTAGACTCAACTAATTTTTCGGCCTCACCAATACTCCTACTAGCTTTTTCAGCCTGTGAAGCTAGTGCAGGACTAGCACTACTAGTCGCTACATCCCGAACACATGGGAGCGACCACCTACAAAGCCTTAACCTACTGCAATGCTAAAAATTCTAATCCCAACATTAATGCTTGTTCCCACAACCTGAATAGTTCCCGCAAAGTGATTGTGATCTACGACCCTCGCCCACAGCCTCATTATTGCACTAGTAAGCCTTACCTGGTTAGAGAACCTCTCTGAAACAGGCTGAACTTCTCTCAACCAATATATAGCCACGGACCCTTTATCAACACCCCTTCTCGTTCTTACCTGTTGACTTTTGCCGTTAATAATTCTAGCCAGTCAAAACCACACGGCCTCAGAACCCGTCAACCGCCAACGAATGTACATTACTCTACTTACTTCCTTACAAATCTTCTTAATTCTAGCTTTCAGTGCCACAGAAATTATTATGTTTTATGTCATATTTGAAGCTACCCTAATCCCAACACTAGTTATTATTACCCGCTGAGGGAATCAGACAGAACGTCTAAACGCGGGAACTTACTTCTTATTCTACACACTAGCAGGCTCTTTACCCCTATTAGTTGCCCTCCTTCTACTACAAAACAGCACAGGAACACTTTCCCTGTTAACACTTCAATATTCCACCCCCCTTCAGCTAGTATCCTACGCGGACAAATTATGGTGAGCAGGCTGTCTTTTGGCATTCCTAGTTAAAATACCACTATATGGTGTACACCTCTGACTCCCTAAGGCACACGTAGAAGCCCCAATTGCCGGCTCAATAATTCTTGCCGCCGTGCTTCTAAAACTAGGGGGCTATGGTATGATGCGTATAATAATTATACTAGAACCTCTAACCAAGGAACTCAGCTACCCCTTTATTATCTTTGCCCTATGAGGGGTAATCATAACAGGCTCAATTTGTCTCCGTCAAACAGACCTTAAATCCCTAATCGCTTACTCATCAGTAAGCCATATAGGACTTGTCGCAGCCGGTATCCTGATTCAAACACCATGGGGATTTACAGGAGCCCTCATCCTAATAATCGCACATGGCCTCACCTCATCTGCACTATTTTGTTTAGCAAACACAAACTACGAACGAACACACAGCCGAACAATAGTCTTAGCCCGAGGCCTACAAATAGTCTTACCTTTAATGACAACATGATGATTTATTGCTAGTCTTGCCAACCTGGCACTACCCCCTCTCCCAAACCTCATGGGAGAGCTTATAATCATTACCTCCTTATTCAACTGATCCTACTGAACTCTTCTATTAACCGGGGCAGGTACGCTAATTACCGCAGGCTACTCCCTTTATATGTTCCTAATGACACAACGAGGACCACTCCCTACACATATTATTGCACTCGACCCCTCACACTCCCGAGAACACCTATTAATAGCACTACACCTACTACCCTTAGTCCTCCTAATCCTCAAACCCGAGCTAATTTGAGGCTGAACTGCCTGTAGATATAGTTTAAAGAAAACATTTGATTGTGGCTCCAAAGACAGGGGTTAAAGTCCCCTTATTTACCGAGAGAGACTCGCCAGTAACGAAAACTGCTAATTTTCGCCCCCTTGGTTGAACCCCAGGGCTCACTCGCCTTGCTTCTAAAGGATAACAGCTCATCCGCTGGTCTTAGGAACCAGAAACTCTTGGTGCAAATCCAAGTAGCAGCTATGCACCCCACTTCTCTAATAATAACAACAAGCTTAATTATTGTTTTTTCACTACTAGCATACCCTGTTTTAACAACCCTTTCCCCCCAACCCCAAACCCCTGATTGGGCCTTAACAAAAGTTAAAACCGCAGTGAAATTAGCATTTTTCGTTAGCCTACTACCCCTCTTTTTGTTTATAAACGAAGGAGCGGAGACGATTATTACTAGCTGAAACTGAATAAACACCTACACCTTTGACGTTAATATCAGCCTAAAATTCGACCACTATTCAATTATCTTTACCCCTATTGCCCTATATGTAACCTGATCTATCCTAGAATTTGCATCATGATATATGCACGCAGACCCTTTTATAAACCGATTCTTTAAGTACCTCCTAGTATTCCTCATCGCTATAATTATTTTAGTAACTGCGAACAACATATTCCAACTCTTTATTGGATGGGAAGGTGTTGGTATCATGTCTTTTCTTCTCATCGGCTGATGATACGGCCGAGCAGACGCAAACACTGCCGCCCTCCAGGCGGTTGTCTACAACCGAGTAGGAGACATTGGACTAATTCTAGCCATAGCATGAATAGCAACCAACCTAAATTCATGGGAAATACAACAAATATTTGTAGCCGCCAAAAACTTCGACATGACCCTCCCTCTCTTCGGCCTGATCATTGCTGCTACTGGTAAATCAGCCCAATTTGGCCTCCACCCATGACTTCCCTCTGCTATGGAGGGCCCCACACCGGTCTCTGCCCTACTACATTCTAGTACGATAGTTGTTGCGGGGATTTTTCTTCTCGTCCGAATGAGCCCCCTCCTAGAAGGCAACCAAACAGCCCTAACTCTGTGCCTCTGCCTGGGAGCCTTAACCACACTATTCACCGCCACTTGTGCTCTCACCCAGAATGATATTAAAAAAATTGTTGCATTTTCTACATCTAGCCAGCTAGGGCTAATGATAGTAACAATTGGTTTAAACCAACCACAGCTCGCCTTCCTTCACATCTGCACACATGCCTTCTTCAAAGCAATGCTCTTCCTATGCTCTGGCTCTATCATTCATAGCCTAAATGATGAGCAAGACATTCGTAAAATAGGAGGCATACATCATTTAACCCCTTTTACATCATCATGTCTTACCATCGGCAGCCTAGCCTTAACGGGTACCCCCTTTTTGGCCGGATTCTTTTCAAAAGATGCCATTATCGAAGCACTAAACACATCACACCTCAACGCCTGAGCCCTCACACTCACCCTCCTCGCAACCTCCTTCACAGCCATCTACAGCCTACGGGTCGTATTCTTTGTTTCTATAGGACACCCCCGATTTAACGCTCTGTCCCCTATTAATGAAAACAACCCGGCACTGATTAATCCCATTAAACGACTAGCATGAGGCAGCATCATCGCCGGCCTTCTAATTACCTCTAATATTACCCCCCTTAAAACACCAGTAATGTCTATACCACCCCTCCTAAAACTAGCCGCTCTTATCGTAACAATCATTGGCCTAGTCATTGCCTTGGAACTAGCATCCCTAACTAACAAACAGTTTAAACCCACCCCTGTTCTTACCCCCCACCATTTCTCCAACATACTAGGATTTTTCCCACACATTGTTCACCGCTTTACACCAAAACTAAACCTAGTTTTAGGGCAGACCATTGCCAGCCAAATAGTTGACCAGACCTGGTTAGAAAAAATTGGCCCTAAAGCCCTAGTGTCGTCAAACATCCCTTTAATTACAACAACAAGTAACACTCAGCAGGGAATAATCAAAACATATCTTTCCCTGTTTCTGCTGACCCTGGCCCTCGCCACCCTTCTAATCATTTACTAAACTGCCCGAACCGTTCCTCGGTCTATCCCACGCGTTAGCTCCAACACTACAAATAAAGTAAGGAGCAACACTCATGCACTAATTACTAATATCCCTCCCCCCAAAGAGTACATTAGTGCAACTCCCCCCACATCCCCTCGAAAGACAGAAAATTCCTCCATGTCATCTGCGGGCACCCAAGAAGACTCATACCACCCCCCTCAAAAAAGGCCACATGCTAAAACCACCCCTACCGCATAAATAACCATGTACAATACAACAGCCGGGCTCCCTCAACTCTCTGGGTACGGCTCTGCTGCTAAAGCAGCAGAGTAAGCAAACACTACCAGCATGCCCCCTAGATAAATTAGAAACAGTACTAAAGACAGAAAAGAGCCACCATGGCCAATTAAGACACCACACCCCATGCCCGACACAACCACCAAACCAAGAGCAGCAAAGTAGGGAGAAGGGTTGGAAGCAACCGCAACTAACCCCAGAACTAAACCAAACAATAACAGACACATCATATAAGTCATAATTCCTGCCAGGACTTTAACCAGGACTAACGGCTTGAAAAACCACCGTTGTTATTCAACTACAAGAACCCTAATGGCAAGCCTTCGAAAGACCCACCCCCTACTAAAAATCGTTAACGACGCAGTAATCGACCTCCCCTCTCCCTCCAACATCTCTGTATGATGAAACTTCGGCTCACTACTTGGACTTTGCTTAATTACACAAATCCTTACAGGACTATTCCTTGCTATACATTATACCCCTGATGTTGAGTCAGCTTTCGCCTCTGTTGCCCATATCTGCCGAGACGTTAACTTCGGCTGACTCATCCGAAACCTACATGCAAACGGAGCATCCTTTTTCTTTATTTGCATTTATCTGCACATCGGTCGAGGCCTTTATTACGGCTCATACCTTTATAAAGAAACATGAAACGTAGGAGTTGTCTTGCTTCTCCTAGTTATGATAACTGCCTTCGTAGGATACGTTCTCCCCTGAGGACAAATATCATTTTGAGGTGCCACTGTTATTACAAACCTCTTATCTGCCGTACCCTATGTTGGTACCATACTTGTAGAGTGAATTTGAGGTGGATTCTCGGTTGACAATGCCACACTCACCCGATTCTTTGCATTCCACTTCCTGTTTCCATTCGTCATTGCAGCCTTCTCGGTACTTCACCTACTATTCCTTCACGAAACTGGATCAAATAACCCAATTGGCTTAAACTCAAACGCAGATAAAATTTCATTCCACCCCTATTTTTCATACAAAGACCTGCTAGGCTTTGCAGTACTATTAATCGCACTAGCCTCTCTGGCCCTATTCTCCCCAAACCTTCTAGGAGACCCAGACAACTTCACGCCCGCTAACCCAATAGTTACCCCTCCCCATATTAAACCCGAATGATACTTCCTATTCGCCTATGCCATTCTACGCTCAATTCCAAACAAGTTAGGAGGAGTCCTGGCCCTCTTAGCCTCTATTCTTGTTCTTATAGTAGTTCCTTTTCTTCACACATCGAAACAGCGAGCACTAACATTCCGACCAGTCTCACAATTCTTATTCTGAACACTTGTCGCAGACGTCGTAATTCTTACATGAATTGGAGGGATGCCAGCAGAACAACCCTTTATTATCATTGGCCAAGTAGCATCCGTTCTCTACTTTTCCCTTTTCCTAGTCTTCTTCCCAGCTGCTGGATGGGTAGAAAACAAAATCCTTGGATGAGCCTGCATTAGTAGCTCAGTGTCAGAGCGCCGGTCTTGTAAACCGGACGCCGGAGGTTAAAATCCTCCCTTTTGCTCAAAGAAAGGAGATTTTAACTCCTACCCCTAACTCCCAAAGCTAGGATTCTAAATTAAACTATTCTTTGCACATATATGTACGAAATGTACATATATGTATTAACACCATATATATATGTTAACCATAATTAATAATTATCGAGGACATACATGTATTATAACCATTAACAGCATTTAAACATTCATATGTCAACAAAACACTAAGGTATACATTAACCATTAACGTTATATATATGACAACAGGAATATATGAGTAATAAACGAAATTTAAGACCGATCACAAAACTCACTGGTCTAGTTATACCAGGACCCAACATCCCGTCAAATGTAGGAATCTTAATGTAGTAAGAGCCCACCATCCAGCTCATTTCTTAATGCACACGGTTATTGAAGGTGAGGGACAACTATTGTGGGGGTTTCACTTAGTGAATTATTCCTGGCATTTGGTTCCTACTTCAGGGCCATGAATTGATGTTATTCCTCACACTTTCATCGACGCTTGCATAAGTTAATGGTGGCGACCATACGACTCGTTACCCAACATGCCGGGCGTTCTTTCCATCGGGCAAGGGGTTTCCTTTTTTTGTCTTCCTTTCACTTGGCATTACAGAGTGCGCACGGTAATGTCGTTTAAGGTTGAGCATTTTTCTCGCCTGCAGGTGAATAGTATCCATGGTGAAAAGACTTTATTAAATTAACCACATACTTGGATATCAAGAGCATAATTGAAATATTACTCGTAGAATATCTAAGATGCCCCCTCTCGGCTTTTGCGCGTTAAACCCCCCTACCCCCCTAAACTCCTGAGATGTCTAACATTCCTGAAAACCCCCCGTAAACAGGAAAATCTCAAGTGGGGTATTTTATGGTCCAAAGTGTGTATATTTACATTATTATAAATATTACGCAAT